ATTTACAGTACTATATATATAATATATATATATATGACTCTTGTTTTTGTCTTCGTTAGTTAGATTTCTCTGTACTTCAAACGAATCTAAAGATCCGGAGTCTATCTTTTTACAGGTCAAACCAAAAACGAAAAAGACATTGCCTATTTTACCTTTATCTGTCAGAAAAAAAGGGAACCTCCCCCCCTTTTTTTCCCCTGTCCCTAAATGAATGAAATACAATAGTAAATAATAGTAGACTTGAAATGAAAGTCTCTTTCTTTCTCGCATCCGTTCTCTATCACATTGTCGAAACAAAAAGATCGGATGCCTTGATATGGAAATATTTGGTACATGAAACCACGATCTGATGTAGATTGTAGATTTATTAATAGAAATATTGGAATAAAAGAAAGATATAAAAAAAAGACGGTTTTTGTGACTCGGACGAAACGTTTCTCTGTATAGGAACAGAATAGCCATTTATTCCTATGAAGCATCCAGGAACAAGAACATTAAATCAGAAATATCGACAAATTCTTCCGTATCCCAAGAAAAAAATAAAGGGGGTACGCTGCTACAATTTTCTCTCCACTATTGAATTTTAATATCAGAATAGCTCATAGAGTCATGATTCAATGGGTCAGGTCCACTTACTTTTTCTTTTGTTTATTTCTAAAGTGACTATAGTAGTTCTCCTACTCAGCGAAATGACTGATCATGATAATAAAGAAAAATTTTCCACTTTATAACTATACTACTATAATAAATAAATATAATATATTTATTTTTATATTTATGTGGATGTTTCCTTTTTTTGCCTTTTATTTTACAAAGAGCAACAATATCCCTATTTTCCGCCCCAAACCGAAAACTTAGATTAGAGTTTTTGGAAAAAAGCCCCTTATCGGATTTGAACCGATGACTTACGCCTTACCATGGCGTTACTCTACCGCTGAGTTAAAAGGGCTCATTTGCTTCAATCGTTGAATGAACCAACAGTCACTATGAGTCTACTGTATGTACCTATATATATAATATACATCATATATATAGATCTCGGCTCGTTCAGGACCAATAAAAAATTTTTTGACTTCGTATTTTTTTTTAGAAGTCTAAGAAAAATGCTTATTTATATTTTATCAATATAATATTAATGCACTACATTTTTTCAAGACCGCCCCTAATGGATTTGTTTTTATTGACCCCCGAGATTCATTTGATTGAGACACAATTCAACGTAGACCCAAGATATTTCATCGAATCATGTGATAAAGAGATTTGACACGTACCCTTAAATTTTTAAAGAAAAAAGAAATTGGATGGAATCATGAAAGCAGGAAATATTCTTCAAATTTAGTCATAGCATTACATTATATTGACAATTACAAAAAACTGTTCATACTATGAGTATAGTAGGCGATCCAGCGGGTATGCCCCCATCGTCTAGCGGTTCAGGACATCTCTCTTTCAAGGAGGCAGCGGGGATTCGACTTCCCCTGGGGGTAGGGTACTACGAAAGGAGGTTGATCATGGATTTATCTATAAGTCTCAAATGGATTCTTCCTGGGTCGATGCCCGAGTGGTTAATGGGGACGGACTGTAAATTCGTTGGCTATATGTCTACGCTGGTTCAAATCCAGCTCGGCCCAAAAATCCGCCGATCCATCATGAGATAATAGAACAAATTTTTCCTCCATAAACCGGACGAAGAATAAAAGAATACTTTTTATGCTATATCCTGAATTTATTTGTTCCCATAGATTATACTTTCTAATGATCTAATCTGTAACCTTAATATATAAGGAAGCGGTAAAGAAAAAATCCTTTTTCTTGTTCATCGACAGAGTTATTATGAAATTCTTTGAGTAATACGTGCCATTCTCACTAAAGCACATACCCATGTTGAATATCAACATATCGCTTCTATCTCTGTTACAACATAGCGATTCTAAATAGAAATATGCTATGAATTAAATAATAAGAATATGCATCCTGTACATCTTATTTCCCTGGGATTGTAGTTCAATTGGTCAGAGCACCGCCCTGTCAAGGCGGAAGCTGCGGGTTCGAGCCCCGTCAGTCCCGACCTAGGATCAGTTGAATCCGTCAACTCCCTCTCCATTTTCGGTGAAGAGGGAGTACTGAAAGCAAGATCTAATTTCCCCCGGAGGTTTTTTTCTCGTCGAAGAAATACAAGAATTTAAATTAATTATCGACTAGTACTGATTCGTGGGGAGAGACATATCTAGATTGGTACAATTGGTGGTAGGGTCCTATTCGGGATTTCCAAGAGATACCGCACGGGTTTTACTTTTTCTATTGGTTCTGATCCATGGAATTAAATATAAGACCCACCCGCTTCCCGAGAGCATACATAAAAATAAGATTCCTTCGTTGTGCGATATAAAAATAACTTGACCTTAACATAGTTGGCGTGCCAGAATCCCTTTCATATTCTATTAAAACCTCCTCCTTTTTCTAGCTCCTATTTTTGGTAACCTCAATTCCTAATTGAAACCAATCTATCTATCGCACTTGCATACTGAATTTCGGATATGATATATGTTCCGGTATCAATCCAAGGAAAGAATCTTTTAATAAAAAATAAATAGAAGAAAGAGCCGCCCTGCCCTACCTCGCTTACTTAATAAGAAATTAATAATATTTCTTCTCCCGTTTTTTCTTTGAAGGGGTCCTATCGAAGAAAGAGCAAACTCAAACTCCAAAAAAGTAAATTTCTAAAAAAATGAGATCTTTTAGACCCGAATCCATCTTTATCGCGCCTCTTTGTCTTCCAAGAAATTTAGATCATACCAAACTTAATTAGTTTCGAACCTCACTTTTTCCATTTCATTTCTACTGTTTGGGTTTGTGACCAATTGAAATGGAAGACGGGTCTGATGATACCTCATCAGATGGTTGTATACGGAAGACGGTAGGTTATAGAAAAGAATGAAAAACTAAAAGGGATTCTTTGTTGGTTGTATCAAGAATCCCTTTTAGGATTCGTTATGGATAAAAGATCCTCCTATAGTTATACTATTCAATTCTCGACAATGAATCGATCTGAAAGCTCAGATATTGTTATTCATGATATTGTGATCCGATTCAATATCAAATAACATTGGGATGTAATTCATTTTATTGAATTTAGAGGATAAGATTTATCATCTCTATGGGATTAGATCCCGAGTTATTGTGAAGTAAAAAACAATGGGATTATGGAAGTAAATATTCTCGCATTTATTGCTACTGCGCTGTTCATTCTAGTTCCTACTGCTTTTTTACTTATCATCTACGTAAAAACCGTAAGTCAAAATAATTGATTCAAATGAAGCTTGACTTCTTTGTTCTTATCAATGATTGAAGAAATGAAAGGGATTTTCATTCCACGTCTTAAATGAAATGAGGGGACTAGAATCGGCAGTATATGAGGATCCGGTAGTATGGTAGAAAGAAATTGATTTCTTTCTACCATACTTTCTATTATTGTCTTGTCTAAAGTTGTATTGTATAAAGAGGTATAGGCTTCATCTATATTAATCTACAATATGTATGTATATTGTATCTTCATATATGTACATATTTATAAATTTAATATATGTGATGTACATCATGTAAATAACACCCCAATTCTAGTTCTTCCTTGCATCTATTTTTTTTTTTTTAGGGTTTTTTTCATATAGTCCATTACTGTAATCCAATATTGAAATGGATATTTTTTATTTTATATTTAAAACCCCTTTGCAGAACGATATATGAAAAAAGGCTACAGTTTGATTACTCAACTCAATTAGTAGTGCTTTTAGAGTCCACTTCTTCCCCATACTACAAGTGAAAGGGAAAATGTAAAGACTACCATTAAAGCGGCCCAAGCAAGACTTACTATATCCATGTGAATTATGTCCCCTATCTCTATGAATATGAAGGAATTCGTCCATTATTGATCACTAATAATAGTGGAATCTATGGTGCAGAGTCAAAAAAGGATTATGACCAAAGGCTATTGATCAAACAATCCAAAAAATCCACCCACAACAAGTTCCTATATGATTTCTGGTAGAATAGGGAAGTATTAACCACAAGCAAGATACACAGGGACTTTCTTTGTATTATCAAGGAAATCCTCCTTAATGGAAGATGTAGGAATGGTAAGGCATATTGTTTAGTTTCTTTTGTTGCCCGTACATAAGCAAAAAGCATAAAATATACAATCAAGGTAGATCACTACCTACTACATATCTCTCTAAAAGAAGGTTTTTTACTTTTGGTTTCCTCTAAAATATATAAAGAAGGCAATTTTCTATCCAATCTAACCCAAAACTCAGTCAGTAGACACTACCCGAGTTGTGGAAGGAAGGGGCTCAGGAAGTCTTGATAGCTAGACCTTCCTATACTAAAATCCTCTCTTGGGTCCTAGGCGCAAGGATTGAGAGTATAGAATTAAAAAAATTTTTAAATAAAGCAAGTATCACCAGTTCTAGTCTTTTTCCTCCGCTTCTTGCTTTTGCTGAGCAAAAATCCGGCTAGATATAGCAGCAAAAAAAGAAAGTATTTCTCATTTTTTGTAGATGAGGCGGCACCCGGATTTGAACTGGGGTAAAAGGATTTGCAGTCCCCCGCCTGACCACTCGGCCATGCCGCCAAACGGATATAAAATAGAGGGAACGCTTTCTTCTTTTTATTTCTTGAATATCATTATCCCTTTCCTAAACCTAAAAAACCTTTTTTTGAGCCCAGTTTATTCCCTTCAATTGATTGTATGGTATCTCAAAATAAACAACACCTAAAAACTTTACCTTTTTTTATCTTTCACAAGCAAATGTGGTTTTTTGGTTACAGAATGAAAAATGCAGGGCAAATTGGAACCATTAACTATTGACTTGAATTCATGAAGAGTTCTTGGAACGAAAAATTTTTTTCCTTAACGGCATCAAAAACGGCATCAAAATAAAGTTGATACACAACTTATCAGTATCCATTTTTTTCAATTAAATTTACATTATAACAACAATTAT